TACTGGGTACGCCTTATATACCGCTTTTGGGCAACCCTCTCAACAACTAAGAGATCCATTCGAAGAACACGGGGACTAGTTGAAGTAATGAGTCTCCCTATATGGGAGACTCATTACTTCAATTGAAATAATGAAAAATTATTTTACTTTTTTAGTTGGAACCTTAGGTGGTTCTCGAAAAAAGATAGCGAAAAAAATTATCCCTAAAGTAGAGACTAAAAGGAATGTATAAACCAATGCTTCCATAGATTCGATCGTGGTTTACAATTATAGCTTCCACACCTATTCATTTGGCATCATTTACCATATAGTATAAAATATAAAGATAAAGAAAAGATAATGATTCAAGTCAAGATTTCTTAAGTACTCTAACCCTATGTCAAATAAAAAAAAGAGGCGAAAGATACCAGAGCAATCTTGTATCAGACTACTTGTCTCCTTGTAGTTGGATCTCCTATTTTTTGGAATGCTCCAAATTCCACTTGAGCATCCAAATCTGGATCAATACCAGCAAAAACATCTCTGAACAAGGTTCTAGCGCCATGCCAAATGTGTCCGAAAAAAAATAGCAAAGCAAACGTAGCATGACCAAAAGTGAACCAACCTCTTGGACTGCTACGAAAAACGCCATCAGATTTCAAAGTAGCCCGATCTAATTCAAAAATTTCACCTAATTGGGCACGTCTAGCATATTTTTTAACAGTTACAGGATCACTATAACTGACTCCATTGAGTTCGCCACCATAGAACTCAACAGTTACACCTACTTGTTCAACACTATACTTTGATTCTGCTCTCCTAAAAGGAACATCGGCTCTCACAATTCCGTCTCCATCCACCAAAACCACCGGAAATGTTTCAAAAAAAGTAGGCATACGACGTACAAAAAGCTCGCGCCCTTCTTTATCTCTAAAGACAGGGTGCCCTAACCATCCAACAGCTATTCCATCCCCGTTATCCATTGACCCTGCTCTGAATAATCCCCCTTTTGCCGGATTATTACCAATGTAATCATAAAAAGCTAATTTTTCGGGAATTTTAGACCAAGCTTCCGATAAACTTAGATTTTCGTCTAGTCCGGCGCTAACTCTTCGGTATATTTCTTGCTGAAAGTATCCTTGATCCCACTGATAACGAGTGGGACCAAATAATTCGATTGGAGTTGTTGCTGAACCATACCACATAGTTCCAGCAACAACGAAAGCTGCAAAAAAAACAGCAGCGATACTACTGGAAAGTACAGTTTCAATATTGCCCATACGCAATCCTTTGTATAGACGTTGAGGCGGACGGACACTAAGATGGAATAAGCCCGCTAATATGCCCAAGGTACCCGCTGCAATATGATGAGAGGCAATTCCTCCGGGAACAAAAGGATCAAAGCCTTCCGCGCCCCATGCTGGACTTACAGGTTGTACTTTTCCGGTTAGTCCATAAGGATCGGACACCCATATTCCAGGACCATACAAACCTGTTACATGAAATGCGCCAAAACCAAAGCAAGCCAACCCTGAGAGAAATAAATGAATTCCAAAAATCTTAGGCAAATCCAAAGAAGGTTTGCCCGTACGTTCGTCACAGAATATTTCTAGGTCCCAATACACCCAATGCCAGATAGCTGCCAAGAAGCACAAACCAGAAAACACAATATGTGCCCCTGCCACACCTTCATAACTCCAAATACCTGGATTCGTTATAGTTCCCCCTGAAATACTCCAACCGCCCCACGAATTGGTTATTCCTAAACGAGTCATGAAGGGTATAACGAACATACCTTGTCTCCACATTGGATCAAGAGCGGGGTCAGAGGGATCAAAAACCGCTAATTCGTATAAAGCCATCGAACCGGCCCAACCAGCAACTAGGGCTGTATGCATTATATGAACCGAAAGTAATCGACCAGGATCATTCAATACGACAGTATGAACACGATACCAAGGCAAACCCATGGAAATACCCCTTTATCAAAAAAAGAAACTAGACACTATGTCACTTTATTTTATCGCATTGGAATTGGAAAAAACTAGACTATGTATCTAACTTTTCAGTAGATTCTGCATGAGAAAAGGTTAATATTTATTCCGTTCCATTGAAAATAAGGGAACAATTCTGTTCGTAAGAACAAAGAGAAGCGGATCTATTCTATACCCGATAAGTACCAATACGCAATGGGAGGATTACTCCTACTTTCGGGAAACAAATACATAGATACTTGTTTATCATTCCAACGATTGATACGTTAGTTAAATTTTCTCTTTCTTTATTCATTCTGTCTTACTCTATAAACCTTTCAATCTATGTATAAAAATCTTAAAATACAATAAAGAGAAAAAAGGGATAAAGATGATAAAGCCATTGTTACGTTTCCATATTAACGCGAAGTATAGTACTCCATTTTGTCTTTAAATTAATGCCCGTTGGTGTTCCAAAAGTACCTTTTCGGAATCCCGGAGAGGAAGATGCAACTTGGGTTGAGTTATAGTGCGACTTGTCAGACATATTGAGTCATATGGAATTTACCCGTTTTCTCCCCCGATCGAGATATCCTCTGTTTCGCCCAAGAAATATTGTATTGAGGGAAGCATCAATCATTCGGAGCGTGAAGTGCAATTAGATTCATTTATTTATATTTTCATTTTGGGATCCATATTATCAATTAGGAGGATTTATGGTTCACTTGGAAAAAAAAATAAAGTATCCAGGCTCCGTTCAGAAAATACCAAATTGGTAATATATGTATGATTATTACTTGTATTATAAAAGATTCTTATCCTTACTATATAAGTTACTATAAGTAAGATGAGTTACTATAAGAGTGATTTCAAACGTCCAACCAATAACCAACAGAATAGCATGATGAATACATCAAATAATTGAGTTTGGAAAAGACATGAATGAAACGAATTGAAAAAAAAAGAAATGGTACTGAGATTATTTGCCCTATATGTGCAAATAAAATTCGGACAGATCTTTTCCCGGAGTAGAACATGAACCTAAAAGAATTGAAAAGGAGGCCCATTCAGGAACAAGAAAATTGCATCGTGATTTGAATATCGATGAAATAATACATCAATGAGAGAGATTAGTTCAATTTCAATAAGTTCAATAAATTCTTTTTTTTTTATAGGTAAGGAATCGAGAACACATCTCATGTTTTTTGAAAAGTGGAAGGTTTTTTTTTTAGAAAAACCTATTAAAGAAAAAAGAAATAGAACAAGAATCGACACATTGATTCTTTTTTCTCCATTTCATTTTTATTTTGAACCGTATGCATCCAAAGGTGCGTGTACGGCTCCTAAAGGACTAAAGGATAGGATTTTGTCCTAATCAACCGACTTTATCGAGAAAGATTACTTTTTTTAGGACAAGAGGTCAAGGAAGAGATCTCGAATACTATTGTTGGTCTCATGGTATATCTCAGTATAGAAGATCAGACTAGGGATCTTTATTTATTTATAAACTCTCCCGGCGGATGGGTAATATCAGGAATAGCTATTTTTGATACTATGCAATTTGTGACGCCCAACGTGCATACAATATGCATGGGAATAGCTGCTTCAATGGCATCTTTCATCTTGGTCGGAGGAGAAATTACCAAACGTCTAGCATTCCCTCACGCTTGGCGCCAATGAGTTTTTATTTGAAAAAAAAAAAGAAACACTATGCCTTCGCCGTATTGAATATGAATAATAAGTAATAATAGCATGGCACTTCAAGTTCGATCTAAACAAACCATCATTATTTTATGTTTTTTCATAACATGAGATTTTGTATCGAGATAGTAGTATGAAACAAAGGGTATTTCCGATTTGTTAATTTGATGTGTCGGGAGTACATTTCAGCGTCACAAACTTTTTTTCTTCCACACCATAAGTCTCTTTTTGATATTATCTTATGAAAGAGTACGAAAAAAAAAATAAATTTTCCTTATTTGATCGTATCAGAAGGGAACTTTGGGATTGCTAAATCATAGATAAGATATCTATATAAAGCAACAGAACCATCATAGTATTTTTTACTTCTACGAAAGGAAGAGTGGTAAATGGATAATTCAACGATCTGAATCAGATAAATTCTATTTCTTCGATAGAATAGAATAAAGTAAATTCCATTGCGGAGCCGTATGCAACATAGAAATGCCTGTACGGTTGTTCAATTCCATTTTCTTCTTTTTCTTTTTTTTATCCTTTAATTTAGCCCAATCATGCGAGATAGAAGAACCCATTATATCAATAACATTAGGTTAGGATTATGATTCATCAACCTGCTAGTTCTTTTTATGACGGAAGATCAGGGGACTTTTTCAGGGAAACGAGACAGATAGTGAAACTTCGCGAAACCCTAACAAAGGTTTATGTACAAAGAACAGGTATGCCTCTTTGGGTTGTAGCCCAAGACATGGAAAGAGATATTTTTATGTCAGCAACAGAAGCCCAAGCTCATGGCATTGTTGATCTTGTAGGGGCGGATCCTGAGGATTTCGAGGATTTTTTATTGTGAATCTATTTCAAACCGTAATTGAATTTTCTGTGATTCTATATTGAATAGAAAAAATTGATAATCATTAATTATCAGATTCATTTTCAGGTTAAGATCGATCTAAACCAACCCATTCCATTCTAATTTCTAATTATATATACAACGTATATATATATATACAACATGCCAACTATTAAACAACTTATTAGAAATGCAAGACAGCCAATAAGAAATGTTACGAAATCTCCCGCTCTTAGAGAATGTCCTCAGCGTCGAGGAACATGTACTAGGGTGTATGTGCGACTCGTTCAGATCATGAGTTCGAACAAATACAAATGAGAAAATTTTTCCAGTATTACTGAACAGCACCAATGAATAGGGTAAATGGAAAGGATTTTTCATATATCTATATTGTATATTGTGTATGGAATTTATGGTTTCCATTGGTGTAAATCCAATCACCTAAATTTGAGATGAAAAGCAATTCCCCATTGGTAGCAAATAGTTATCCATTAAGCGGCGGAAATAGTATCATAAGAAGCAAAAAGATTATGCTCCCATTGTTAAAAGAACGGACTAAGAGGGTCAGCTACCTAGCCAACTTTCCTAATTAAATGCCGTTACTGTATAGATAGCTCTTATTGTGAAAAGAGCTATTACTCTATAATTGATAATTGATGGGTAGAGCCAAAGAGTGTGAACTATACAAGTTCACAATACCATTTGATTAAATGAAAGAAGAGGCTCCGGTGTATAGAGAGGACCTCGCCGTTTAAGAAATAACCATAGAAACGAAGGAACCCACTTTAGTATCATTAGAATTTTTTATTTTCAGGTGAAATGCCTGAAAGGAATAAAAAATGGTGGTAAGGAAGGTTATAGTAGCAAAAGCCATTCGAATTCATATTTTATATATCGGAATAATCCGTTTTGTTATTCATCGACCAGGGGGGGGGTAAAAGGATGGCTGAAAGAATAGAAATCAATTAGTTATTCATTAAGGTTTAATTTGATTCAATGACCAGAGTTAGACGGGGATATATAGCTCGTAGACGTCGAACAAAAATTCGTTTTTTTGCATCAACCTTTAGAGGGGCTCATTCGAGCCTTATTCGAACGATTACTCAACAAAAAATTAGAGCTTTGGCTTCCTCTCATCGAGATAGAGGCAGGCAAAAGAGGGATTTTCGTCGTTTGTGGATCACTCGGATAAATGCAATAACTCGTGAAAAATGGGTATTGTATAGTTATAGTAGACTAATACATAATCTGTACAAGAAGCAATTGCTTCTTAATCGTAAAATACCTGCACAAATAGCTATATCAAATAAGAATTGTCTTTACATGATTTCCAACAAGATCATCAAATCAAATTCAAATAAAGTAGATTATAAAGTCATGTACAGTAAAGGAATGATTGAAACGAAACAGAATTCCCCGGAGTGACTTCTCCGGGAAGATAGAATAAAAATCACTTAAAAAAAAAAGATAAGTAATAGGAATAAACGAACATGTTTCAAAAAAAAAAATTCCCATTTTTTTTTCTGGAGCCCACTCTTCTTCTTCTAGATTCTAGGCCTTTTCGAACAAAAAACACATCTGAGTTTAAGTTACAATTGGAGTTTGTAGTCAATTGAGGAGTATGTCTATTTTTTTTTTCTAGGACGAGTAGTTCTAGTTCGGGGGATCGACTCCGATTTCTTATTCTTAAATAGTCTCTCATTATTAAGAAAGGGTAACAAAGATAAAATACGGGCTTGTTTTATAGCAATAGTAATTAATCGTTGTTGTTTCAAAGTCAATCTATTCACTCGTCTAGATAATATTTTTCCTTGTTCACTAATAAATCGACTAATTAAACTCATGTTTCTATAATCGATTCGATCCCCCGATCTAATTTGGGGCAAACGCCTACGAAAAGATCGTTTGGATTTGCGAAAAGATTGCTTGGATTTACGAAAAGATTGCTTGGATTTATCCATGGTTTATTCCTTATCTCTAAAATTCTATTTCTTTATTTTATTTACTTCAGATCCTACCAAAATAGGCTTTGATTTGTATGCATAATGTATACACATTATTCATATTCTATATTAAAAATTAAAATGAAATATATGTTAAGCTCTTTTTCTTCTTTGATTTGACTTGAAAAGAACACATATGTATTCCGTTCAATCTATTTCTTGATTTCCCCATGAATCGTATGCTTGTGACAATAGCGACAAAATTTTCTCAATTCTAATCGACCAGGCGTATTGTGTCGATTCTTTTGAGTAATATATCTAGAAATACCCGGCGATTCCTTATTGACATCATTTCGGGCACAACTGGTACATTCTAAAATAACTATAACTCTTACATCCTTACCCTTAGCCATAAACCCCCTTTAAATTTTGTATCGGCTTAACTCTTATATTTTCGATCTGAGCTTAAGAAGAAGAAAACAAAAATAAATGAAATAAAAGTGACTAACTAGAAATAGAATTTTCTAAAAATTTCGTTGCAATTATCATGAAATTCTTATTTATTAAATTATTAATTAATATTAATGTAATGTAATTAAGATTAAGTAAAAATTTTACTTTTATATTTTATAGATATAGAGTAATAAAATAATAATTTTATGAAGTAATAATTAAGAAATACAATTTATTTCTAACTATCAATTGTTCCCATCCTAAATCCACTAAATTATTATTTTTATTTAATTTAAGTATCTTCTTTCTATGCTATGATTTAGCGGAACCCTCCCTAGACTGGATCCACATTTTCATTTTAGGTCTTCCAAATTAAATTCGATCCTCGATCTATCACATTTTTGTTGAGGTTCCATACACTTTTTTTTTTCTTTTCTCCCTATTCTAAAGCTAAAGAACTGAAATGAAAGAACTGAAAAAGGAGGGAGGAAATTTAAATTTGAGTCATGTAGAATTGTATCTCTAATTTTATTCATTTCTTCACATATCAATAACTAGAATCAAAAAAATGGGAATGACAAGGCATCCGGGAATAAACGATTAA